TCTTAATAATCAATAATCATAATATTTTTTTGTATAAGTGTTTTCCATATTTTTTTATGATGGATGTTTTGAAAAATCCACTTCATTAATTGATTCAGAACATCTTTTTTTTACTCAAAAGTATCTCTGAACACTTTTAAAATTAAAACAAAAAAGTAATCAATCGATTTCCGTTTTTTGGATGACTCCCAATTCTATATAGTTCTATATATATAGATTTCTATCGATTAGATATCATGCAACCCTTTCTATAATAATAAAATAGAACCGACCTTACTTTATTTAAATTGAATTTATTTAATCAAAGTTTCTTTTTTTCTATTTTAGAAGTTCATTGAAATTGAAGAAGTTCTATTTGTTTTGTTCAATAAATTTACCTCTATTTTTGTTTGTCCACTACTTAAACATGACATGATAAATAGGAAAAGGATTATGATAAAAAAATGGAACCTAAGAATAGGAGTTGTTGACAAATAGGATCAACAATCCTATTTAATTCGACACAAGAAGGGGTTGTGTAAAATCCCTTTTCTTGTGTCAAAGACTAGGAGACGCGGAACCCCCCCTAAACCCTTTGTTCCTTTCATTTATGCTTTAGTTTATATTCTCCGCTTATTTATCTTTTGTTTTGATGTTATTCAAATATAAAACTAAGGATTCATCCTATTCGATTTGAATTGAAAAAACAAATAATAGTCTTCTTCACAATATACACATCACGACCAGTATAAGTAATTCCCGAAATCCGAAAAAAGAAACAAAAAAAATTTGATCATACACAATTACATAATATAATTGCCAACAAAAGTTTATTTCTTTTTATAGTTTGATGTTGAAAACTCCGTGGATCTAGAAATTCATTTCGGACAATTGAACCTTCTCAAATTGTTTCTTTTTAAGAACCAAAAAGATTTGTGCCAAAATAACAGATGCCAAGAAGAGCAAAAGGCCTTGGACACGTGATGGATCTTGAAGTACTACTTCTGCATCCCCCTGACCAAATCCGCCCACATTAGGATTACTCGTTAATGGTTGATCAAGTTTGATGGATTCGCCCTCAGAAACAAGAAGTTCCGGCCCTGGGGGGATAATATCAACCACTTGACGCCCATCCGATGCCCCAAGTATGGTTATTTCGTATCCCCCTTTTTCTTTTCTTATAATTTTGTTTACTATACCCGCTGCTGTAGCATTATAAACATTATTGTTACTCTTGCTTCCGTCGGGATAAATCTGACCCCTCCCTCTGTTCCCGCCTACATATATGGGATATTTTAAAAAATGAGTATCTTTCTTCGTAGCGGGGTCCGGAGAAAGAATAGGAAAGGTGATTTCACTATATTTCTGACCAGGAACAGGACCTATCACAAGAATATTTTTTTTAGTAGGGCGGTAACTTTGAAAAGACAGATTTCCTATCTTTTCTTTAATCTCGGGTGAAATACGATCGGGCGGGGCTAGTTCAAACCCCTCGGGTAAAATAAGAACAGCCCCCACATTCAAAGCTCCTTTTTTACCATTAGCAAGAACTTGTTTCACTTGCAGATCATAGGGAATTCGAACAACTGCTTCAAATACAGTATCCGGAAGTACCGCTTGTGGAACCTCGATATCCACGGGTTTATTAGCTAAATGGCAATTGGCACATACAATACGGCCCGTTGCTTCTCGTGGATTTTCATAACCCTGCTGTGCAAAAATGGGATAGGCGTTTGAAACGGGTGCCTGGGTTATTATATATATCATGAGCGATAGGGAAATGGATCGAGTAATCTCTTTCTTTATCGACGAAAAGGTTTTTTTAGTTTGCATGGTCCAATCATTGATCCCGAAAATTTCTACAATAAAAGTAGGTAGGTCGCTAGTAGAGTTCCCTATCTATAATTTTGATATTTACCGAAAAAACTTTTCTGAAATATTGGAGAAATCCCTTTACTGGGTAGAAAGAATAGGTACAATTTTGAGTGTTTTGTTTATGTACAAAGTAACAAATATTCTATTTGTAACAAATATTATAATTGGGCCGTTCGATCATTTTTTAGTCATTCATTGAATGATAAATCACTACAAGTGAAGGAGATACACGATTTAAATAACGAAAGATCCAATATTTAAAAATTGTATCTAAAATGACTGGAAAAGTAGAAACAAGACCGGATATAATTTGATCATTATGAACAAATCCAAAATCTTTGTAGACAGAGCCAATCATTAATTCCCAACCGTGGGGAGAATGGAATCCTATACATAAATCAGTTAATAAAAGAATACAAAAAGCCTTTATTGTGTCGCTTAAGTTATATAGGAATTCTTGAACCAAAGAGTTAAGAATAACAAGCTCTTCATTACCTAGAATAGAATAACCACTTAGAATAATGAAACAGATTAGATTTGTCGAGAAGTGTAAAATTGTATGGATACGATCCTCATTGTGCATCTTGATCAATTGGGTCGTTTCTTTGTAGATTTCGACGCGAAGCTTTTGTAAATGCGTTTCTGGGTATTCCTTTATCATTTCCTCCAAACGAAGGAGTTCCTCTAAGTCTATGAATTTTTTTAGAATACTCTTTTCTTGAATATCATTCAAAAAAATTTCGGATTGCCTAATATTCCACCAATTAGTAATCCAAGATTCCAGACTTTTTTTAAATGAGAGAGAGATCCACCAAGGCAAAAATACTATAAATGCAAGATATAGAAGGGAAATGAATACTTTCTTTTTTACCATTTTTTCGTCTGTGAATTTGTGAAATTTTAATGAACTCACCCCTGCGTCGACTCTATATGATACTAATATTTCTATCAAGCATAAGTTATATCCCAACCCAAGCCGTCGAGTCCCTTAATATATTTCGAGGTTTTTCTTTGTGATGCAGCAGAATGGTTAGGTTAGTCCTTGAATCTAGAAAGAATACAGAAATAGAATAAGAAAGAGCTCACTTCAAATTAATATTAGTTGGATTTCGAGACGAAAGAACTCCCGCTCTATTAAATAAAATATCAAATATTTCAAAAAAAAAAAATTATGGACACAAAAAATTTCGTTTTAGGGTTGCTTCGTATACGTTTACTTTGGCTTGAATAGGCATTCAGAACAAACTTCCGTTAAGTTATGGTATAGAAAAAAAGGGGGTTTCTTGAGTTTTTTCCCTCTTGCAAAGTATTCGTTTTTCATTTCCTTTTTTTTTTTTTTTCAAAATACTTCAATTGGTACGCGCAAGAAATAGGCCAATTCAGCAGCTTTTTGCTCAATTTCTCGTGGAGTCAAATTCTCATCAGTACGCGTCAAGGGAATGGCCCCCTGGCCTCTGATTTCCATATAAAGAACCCGCCGAGCAAAAAGACCCTCTTTATTTTCTATTCTGATGGACTGAATATCTTTCATAAGGAATCGCAGGAATATGCGACGGTTTTTTCCAGGAAATCCCCAACGAAAAATACACACTATGCCCTCTTTTATATCAAATCGATCATAACCACTACCCACATTCCACAAAATTGTGCACCACAAGTAGGAGCTAATAAAGAGACCCGCGATCCCATAGAAAGACATCACGATCCCCTGTGGAAAAAAATTTATTTGCTGAGAAGGAAATAAAGATATAAAATTCCTACCAAAATAACTGGAGGTTCCAACTAATACAAATCCTAATGAACCTAAAAAAAGAATGAGGGCCCAAGCGAAATTGCTTATTTTTCGAGATCCCGCTATAAGTTCTATCCATATACGTTCTGATCGCCAACTCATACTCTCACTAGACCTAGTTGCATTTTATTTAAATTGGAAGAATAACAAAAAGAATTTTTATTTTACTTTTTTTGTTTCCGAAGTAACTCTCATCAACCAGCACTACTATGATGTGAAACTTTTATTTTAGAAAAATTCATCGAATTACTTAGATCCAAACTAAAATAATAACATCCCTTTCATATGATTTCCTATAGATATCCACATATAGATATATTGACTTTACATTTCCCAAATTCTCCCCGCTACCGACCCATTTGCCCATTTGAAAATTGTTATAATTAATTTACCCATATATCATGTTTACACCTACATAAGAGCTTATGCTCGAAAGAAGCCACATGTTATACCATTTATACCCTATTCTACTAAATAGATAGGGGTGTTATGATCAAAGTAAGTTTTGAAAAAAAAAAAATGGATAAGAGTTGTGCTTATAATATCTAAAAAATCTTGTTTTTTTGAACATGAAGAAATAAAGAAACCATTGCAATTGCCGGAAATACTAAGCCCACTAGAGGCACAAAAATGGAGGGAAAGCTGTTGAGAGTTATCATTGAGTGGGTACCTCGATTTAATATTTGTACCTGTTATTTTTATTTATTGTTTTCGATTTTTATTTTAACCTTATATTGTTATAAAGATATTTGATAATTCATATATAATATAATATAATATAATAATTAGATTTATATAATAAATCTAATTATAATACTTATATTATTATAAGTATACCTAAGTGAGTATATATCTAAATAAGGACTATATATAAGTCTATGTTTTAATAATTTTTTATTTTATAAAGAGTTATAAAAGTATGTAAATAAACGAACTTATTCACCCTTCTACACGTTTCTACACGAAAGATATGTATGATAATACACCTTTTTATTATTCATATTATTAGTTATTTTCGTGCTCTTGTCTTATAATTTAATAATTTTCATTTCAAAAAAGAAATTTATTTATTAAATATTTATTAAATAAATAAAAAAGAAATTCAAACTCGACTCTACAGCTCTACTTAATCTAAGTTTGATCCAAAGGAAAGAAGGCATGTAGCCGAAATAATTCACTCAGAACATCCTTTAAAAGATTACGTGGTACGATTAGATCGAATAAGCCCTTATGGAATAAATATTCAGCCACTTGTGAATCCTCGGGTACTGTCTTATTCAATGTTTGTTCAATTACTCTTTTACCCGCAAATGCAATGTAAGCGTTGGGTTCAGCAATAATGATATCTCCCAAC